CTCTATAAAGGACCTGAAATACCTTGCTTACGTATCATTGGAAAATGCATTAACATAAATACGGCAGTAAGAAGAGGTAATACAAAAGTGTGTAAACTATAAAAACGGGTCAAAGTAGATTGACCCACACTAGCACTTCCACGCAATAACTCTACTAAAGGTGATCCTATTACGGGAATAGCTTCAGGTACGCCTGTCACGATTTTTACTGCCCAATAACCGATTTGGTCCCGGGGTAAGGAATAACCAGTTACACCAAACGATGCAGTCAATACAGCCAGAACCACACCCGTAACCCAAGTCAATTCGCGAGGTTTTTTAAATCCGCCCGTGAGATACACACGAAATACGTGTAGGATCATCATTAGGACCATCATACTTGCTGACCATCGATGAACTGATCGGATTAACCAACCAAAGTTGACTTCAGTCATTATGTATTGAACAGAGGCAAAAGCCTCCGTAACGGTCGGACGATAGTAAAAAGTCATAGCAAAACCCGTAGCTACTTGTACTAAAAAACAAGTAAGTGTGATCCCTCCTAGACAATAAAATATATTGACATGAGGAGGAACATATTTACTAGTTATATCATCTGCAATCGCCTGAATCTCGAGACGCTCCTCGAACCAATCATATACTTTATTGAGATAGGTAAACCAAGGGGACTCCCCCTCTGAGAACCGTATATGAGAATTTCATCTCGTACGGCTCAAGCAGAAACACCCAAATACTGATTACAATGGATATGTAATAGAAAACTTGAAATTTCTTATTTATCCACTTGATTCAATCGTCTCTGAAGATACGAAGGAACCAAAATCCGAACTCTCTTCTTTGTTGTGATGAGAATGCCAAAATATCAAGTTAGCTCATCTGTCTTTATGTTGATCGTTACAGGCCTCTTGAATCTTCTATTCCCCTATTTATTTGTTATTTGATTTGTTGTTTTTGTTTGTGCGTAATGCAGATTGACTATTGTTTACTATTTTTTTTTGATAGGAATTCTCTTGTTGAGACCCTATGAATCGATTGAAACCTCAGATTCATACTAGAACCACGATGATTCAATAAAACCCAAAAACTAAGACCAAGGGTTCTATGAGTAAGAACTATTTGATCATCACTTATTCATAGATGTAATGACTAAAAATCCAGAGAAAGATTTGTCCTTCGGTCAAAATAAGCATGATTCTAAAGGAAGAAAAATCGTTCAATTTATCAAATACCTCTTTGTTTGAAAATTTTTTGAAGTCCAGTCACGAGGTCTGAATAGTAGGTATGAATCATAGTTCAAATATTTCTTGATCTATTCCATATATTCCGTGCTCCAGATACTAGGATGAATATCCGACGAGGCAGAACCATCTCTGTCGAGATGACAGACCCATTCTCTGTACTATCAATAGGATCAATTATAACAAGTCGCACACTCATATTCCGGAAATACCGAAACAACGGAATTCCACGGTCAAACTACCAGAATGGACTATAAATCTGAGTCCTAAGTGATTCATTTTTGATTGAAAAGCTAGGGCTTCTGGTTCTTATGGACCTAATTCATTGAAATTCCATCCAGTAAAACGGAAGAATTATAAATCTCTAAAATAATAGATAGGAATATCGCAAATAGAGCCATTGCGACACCCATAAATGGGGTGGTTCCCCACCCAGGAGCCACTTTACCATATTCTGAATTCAATGGTTTCAATAAATCCCCTGTAATAGTTCGTCTTGGCCCAGATCTAGCACTACCCTCAACGGTTTGTGTAGCCATAAATACTATTGCATTGGTTGAGATCTGTTGACTTTGTATACTATTCCGTTGTAAATAAACGATCTTATCGTAGCATAGATCCATCGTGGTCTTGAAATTCTCTAATAATGGAAACAGCAACCTTAGTCGCCATCTCCATATCTGGTTCACTTGTAAGCTTTACAGGGTACGCCTTATATACCGCTTTTGGGCAACCCTCTCAACAACTAAGAGATCCATTCGAGGAACACGGAGACTAATTGAAGTAATGAGTCCCCCATATGGGGGACTCATTACTTCAATTAAGATAATGAAAAATCATTTCATCTTTTTAGTCGGGACCTTAGGCGGTTCTCGAAAAAATATAGCGAAAAAGATTATCCCTAAAGTCGAGACTAAGAGGAATGTATAAACCAATGCTTCCATAGATTCGATCGTTGTTTACAATTATAGCTTCCACACCTGTTCATTTAGGATTATTTCCCAGATAAAGAAAGGACAAGAGCAAAGAAAGGCGATGATTCAAATCAATATTTCTACGGTACCTTATGTCAAATCAAAAAAATCAAATATAGAGGCGAAAGATACCGGAGCAATGTTGTATCAGACTACCTGTCTCCTTGTAGTTGGATCTCCAAGTTTTTGGAATGCTCCAAATTCCACTTGAGCATCCAAATCTGGGTCAATCCCAGCAAAAACATCTCTGAACAAGGTTCGAGCGCCATGCCAAATGTGTCCGAAAAAGAAGAGCAAAGCAAACGTAGCATGTCCAAAAGTGAACCAACCCCTTGGACTGCTCCGAAAAACACCATCGGATTTCAAAGTAGCACGATCTAATTCAAAAATTTCACCCAATTGGGCACGTCTAGCATATTTTTTCACAGTAGCAGGATCGCTATAGCTGACTCCATTGAGTTCGCCACCATAGAACTCAACAGTTACACCCACTTGTTCGACACTATACTTCGATTCTGCCCTTCTAAAAGGAACATCGGCTCTCACAATTCCGTCTCCGTCCACCAAAACTACTGGAAATGTTTCAAAAAAAGTAGGCATACGGCGTACAAAAAGTTCATGCCCTTCTTTATCTCTAAAGATAGGGTGTCCTAACCATCCAACAGCTATCCCATCCCCGTTGTCCATTGAGCCTGCCCGGAATAATCCACCTTTCGCCGGATTATTACCGATGTAATCATAAAAAGCTAATTTTTCGGGAATTTTAGACCAAGCTTCCGATAAACTCAGATTTTCGGCTAGACTGGCGCCAACTCTTCGATATATTTCTTGCTGGAAGTATCCCTGATCCCACTGATAACGAGTGGGACCAAATAATTCGATCGGGGTAGTTGCTGAACCATACCACATAGTTCCAGCAACAACGAAAGCTGCAAAAAAGACAGCAGCGATACTACTGGAAAGGACAGTTTCAATATTGCCCATACGTAATCCTTTGTATAGACGTTGGGGTGGGCGGACACTAAGATGGAATAGACCTGCTAATATACCCAATGTACCTGCTGCAATATGATGAGAGGCTATTCCTCCCGGAACAAAGGGATCAAAACCTTCCGCACCCCACGCTGGATTTACAGATTGTACTTTTCCGGTTAGGCCATAAGGATCGGATACCCATATTCCAGGACCATACAAGCCTGTTACATGAAATGCGCCAAACCCAAAGCAAGCCACCCCTGAGAGAAATAAATGAATTCCAAAAATCTTGGGCAAATCCAAAGAGGGTTTTCCCGTACGTTCATCACAGAATATTTCTAGGTCCCAATACACCCAATGCCAGATAGCTGCTAAGAAGCACAAGCCAGAAAACACAATATGTGCCCCGGCCACACCTTCGTAACTCCAAATACCCGGATTCGTTATAGTTCCTCCTGTAATACTCCAACCGCCCCATGAATTGTTTATTCCTAAACGAGTCATGAAGGGTATAACGAACATACCCTGTCTCCACATTGGATCAAGAACGGGGTCAGAAGGATCAAAAACTGCTAATTCGTATAGAGCCATCGAACCGGCCCAACCGGAAACTAGAGCTGTATGCATTATATGGACAGAAAGCAGCCGACCGGGATCATTCAATACGACGGTATGAACACGATACCAAGGCAAACCCATGGAAATACCCCTTTCTCAAAGAAAAAATAGATACTATGTAACTTTATCACATTGGAAATAACTATGCTATGGACCTCACCCTTTCATTGGATTATCTCGAAACAAGGGTTAATATTTATTCTGTTCCGTTAGTAATAATTGAACAATTCTGTTCGTGGGAACAAAGAGAAGCAGATCTATTCTATACCCAATAAGTACCAATACGCAATGGGGGGATTAATCCTATTTTTTGTGAGCGAATGTATAGATACTTGTTTCTCATTCGAACGATCCGTTCGTAAGAATTTTCCTTTATTCCGTCTTCCTCTATGAATCTTCCAATCTATCGATAAAATACGATAAACGACAATATTATGAAGACAATAAACCATTGTTTGTTACGTTTCCACATCAAAGTGAAATAGAATACTTAATTTTTCTTTCATTTAATGCCCATTGGTGTTCCAAAAGTACCTTTTCGGAGTCCTGGAGAGGAAGATGCAGTTTGGGTTGACGTATAGTGTGACTTGTCAGACATATTGGGTCATATGGGATTTCCCCGTTCTCTCCCCCGATCGAGATATCCTCTGTTTCGCCCAAGAAAGATTGATTGAACCGTCAATAATTCGAAGCGTGAAGTGCAATTAGATCAATTTATTTGGTTGGAGGATCAATATTCTCAATTAAAAGAATTTATGGTTGGCTTGGACCAATAAAATGAAGTATACAGGCTCCGTTCAGAAAATACCAAGGTAATCCATGTATGATTACCACCCTATCAGAAATGATTCCTTTATACCATATGAGTGATCTCAAATTGCCAATTAATGGAATAATATGATGAATACATCGAATATTTTGTGGAAGGCATGAAAATGAAACAAATTGAAAAAAAAAAGAAGTCATAGCAAAAAGAAGTGGTACTGGGATCATTTGTCCTATATGTGCAAATCGAATTCGGGCAGATCTTTACCCGGAGTAGAGCATAAACCTAAAAGAGTGGAAGAGGCCCATTCGGGAACAAGAAAATTACATCGTGATTTAGATCTCGATGAAACAATACATCAATGAGGGGTTAGCTCGATAAGTTCAGTGAATTCTTTTTTGATTTTATAGGGAAGCAAGTCAAAACTCATGTTTCTTAAAAAATGGAAGAAAAAGCCCGCTACGAAAAAAGAAATAGGGCTGGAATCGACAATTTCTTTTTTTTTTTTATTTTCTCAATTTTGATTTTTTGAACCGTATGCACCCAAAGGTGCGTGTACGGTTCCTAAGGAATAGAATTTTGTCCTAATCAACCGACTTCATCGAGAAAGATTACTTTTTTTAGGCCAAGAAGTTGATAGCGAGATCTCGAATCAACTTGTTGGTCTCATGGTATATCTCAGTATAGAGGATGATACCAGGGATCTGTATTTGTTTATAAATTCTCCCGGCGGATGGGTAATCCCAGGAATAGCTATTTATGATACTATGCAATTTGTGCCACCAGATGTGCATACAATATGCATGGGATTAGCCGCTTCAATGGGATCTTTCATCCTGGTTGGAGGAGAAATTACCAAACGTCTAGCATTCCCTCACGCTTGGCGCCAATGAGTTTTTTTATTTGAGAGAAAAAAAGACTATGCCTTCGTCATATGGAATATGAATAAAATAATAATAATATTAAGTAATAATAGCATGGCATTTCAAGTTCGATATGAGCAAACTATTATTATTTTTTCATAATATGAGATTATGTATCGAGATAGTAGTATGAAAGAAAGGTTATTTCCGACTTGATCTTATGTATCGGGGTCCATTTCAGCGTCACAAACCTTTTTGCTTCCACATCAGAAGTCTCTTTCCAATATTTATGTTATGAAAGAGTGTGAAAATAAAAAAAAAAAAGATCATTTTTTACTTATTTTTATTTGATCGGATCAGAAAGAAACTTTGGGATTGCTGAATCACAGACGAGATAAATATATAAAGCAACGGAACCATCATAGTATTTTTTGATTACTCCGAAAGGAAGGATGGTAAATGGATCATTCAACGATCTGGGTCTGATAGATTCGACTTGTCTCTTTCTTCGATGAAAAAAGAGAAAAAAAATTCCATTACAGAGCCGTATGCACAAAAGATGCCTGTACGGTTGTTCAATTCTATCTTTTTCTCCCTGCTTGTTATTCTTTATCCCTTCCCTTCGCCCAATCATGCGAGATAGAGGAATCGTTCATTATGTTATATCATCAGGGTTATGATCCATCAACCTGCTAGTTCTTTTTATGAGGCACCCACAGGAGAATTTATCCTGGAAGCGGAAGAACTACTGAAACTCCGCGAAACCCTCACAAGGGTTTATGTACAAAGAACGGGCAATCCTTTATGGGTTGTATCCGAAGACATGGAAAGGGATGTTTTTATGTCAGCAACAGAAGCCCAAGATTATGGCATTGTTGATCTTGTAGCGATCGAAAATACCGGGGATTTCGCATAAATCTTTGATTCCATTTCGAATCATAATTTGAATGAACCCTTATTTGATCTTTTATCTTCTTACCTGGGTAAAATATGAAATGGAAGTAATTCATAATCATCCGGTTAGGATCGATCTAAACCAGCCCATTCTGTATATGATTCAGCATGCCAACTATTAAACAACTTATTAGAAACACAAGACAGCCAATCAGAAATGTCACGAAATCCCCCGCTCTTCGAGGATGTCCTCAGCGTCGAGGAACATGTACTAGGGTGTATGTGCGACTCGTTCAGATCATGAGCTAGAACAAATGAGACGATTTTTACAGTATCAATGACTCGTACCAATGAATAGAATGGAAGAACTCCATTCACTATCGAAAAATAAAGATCTCTCGTATACCTCTATTTGTATGGAATTTATGGTTTCCATTGGTGCAAATCCAATCACCTCGATTTGAGATGAAAAGCAATTCCCATTGGTAGCAAATGGTTATCCATTAAGCGGGGGAATGATATTTAAGAAGCAGAAAGATTATGCTCCTACTCTTGCAAGAACGGACTAACAGGGTCAGCTACCTATTCAACCTTCATAATTAAATGCCGTCACTGTATGGATAGATCCCATTGAAAAAAGACCTATTACTCGATAATTCATCGGTAGAGCCAAAGAGCGTGAACTGTACAAGTTACCAATAACATTGATTAAATGAGGAAAGGGGCTCCGGTGTATAGAGAGGACCTCGCCGTTTAAGAAGTAACCATAGAAACGATGGAAGCCACTATTTGTCCATTTACGATTTATTTTATACCTAATATCGGTACAATTTCTTTTTTTTTTTTTGAGGTGAAATGCCTGGAAGAAATAAAAAAATCGTGGTTGGGAAGGTTATAGTAGCAAAAGCCATTGGAATTTGTATTTTAATTTTATACATCGGAAGAATCCGTTTTGTTATTAATAAACCAGGAGAGGGGAAAAGAATGACTGAAAGAAAAGAAATCAATTAGTTATTCATCCAAGTTTCTTTTGATTCAATGACCAGAGTTAGACGAAGATATATAGCTCGGAGACGTAGAACAAAAATTCGTTTATTTGCAGCAACCTTTCGAGGGGCTCATTCAAGACTTACTCGAACTACTACTCAACAGAAAATGAGAGCTTTGGTTTCCACTCATCGGGATAGAGGCAGGCGAAAGAGAAGTTTTCGTCGTTTGTGGATCACTCGGATAAATGCAGTAACTCGTGAGAATAGGGGATCCCATAGTTATAGTCGATTAATACTTGATCTGTACAAGAGGCAGTTGCTTCTTAATCGTAAAATACCTGCACAAATAGCCATATCAAATAGGAATTGTCTTGACACGATTTCCAATGCGATCATCAAATAAGGAGATTGGAAGGAATTCACTGGAATACTTTAAACGGAGTTCCCCGGAGAATGAACTCCGGGAGGGTATAGTAGAAATTCGTATGATAAGATAAGTAGTAGGAATGAACGAACACGTTTCAATAAAAAAAAAAAAAGATTTATTCTTCCCCCATTCTTTTTTTATTATTACATTACGGCGCGACAATCTCTCGGCTTTTTCGAACAAAACTTCAATCTGAGTTCGAATTAGAGTTTTGATTCGATTGAGGAATAGGCTTATTTATTTCTGGTTCTAGGACTAGTAGTTCTAGGGATCGACCCGGTTCTCTCAAACTGTTTCTCATTATTAAGAAAAGGTAACGAAGATAAAATACGAGCTTGTTTTATAGCAATAGTAATTAATCGTTGTTGTTTCAAGGTTAATCTATTCACTCGTCTAGATAATATTTTTCCTTGTTCACTAATAAATTGATTAATTAAACTCATGTTTCTATAATCAATTCGATCCCCCGATCCAATTGGGGGCAAACGCCTATGAAAAGATCGCTTGGATTTATGAAAGGGCCGCTTGGATTTATCCATGGTTTATTTCTTATTTCTAAAATCCTATTTCTTCATTCATTTCGGATCCGACCAAAATAGGACTGGATTTGTATATATTATATATGTATATGTAATTTCTTCCTCTTCCTTGGAAGAGTGGCACACGCGTTCCATTCGATTTATTTCTTTATCTCCCCATGAATCGTATGTTTGTAACAATAAGGGCAGAATTTTTTCAAGTCCAATTGACTAGGTGTATTGTGTCGATTCTTTTGAGTAATATATCTGGAAATGCCCCGCGATTCTTTATTCAAACCATTTCGGACACAACTGGTACATTCCAAAATAACTACTACTCTGACATCTTTACCCTTAGCCATGAACCTCCTTTGGATTTTGAATTCACTCAATTCTTCTATTTTCGATTCGAACCGAAGCGAAGAAGAAAGGAATGAAAAATAAATAGACGAGAAGTTGCTAACTCGAAATCCAATTCAATTATGAAAGATTTCGTTGCAATCAATAGAGTAATCAAATTATTAAGTAATACAAATATTTCTAACTATCAATTATTCCCAATCCCAGTATTTCATTTAGTATCTTGTATGATCTTGAACAGCCTGCCCTCGACCCACATTTCCATTTCTGTTCTCCCTATATTAACCCGAACCCGAGTTTCGATGAGATTCAATCCACTTTTATTCTTTACTCTTTCTTTCCTATCCTAAAGAACTGAAAAAAAGGGGGGGGTTAGTCGCAGAGAATTTATTGTATCTCTAATCTTCTTGATCCCTTCCCATGTCAATAACTAGAATGAAAAAAAGGGGAATGTCAACGCATCTGGGAATAAACGATTGATCTCTATCAATAGACCCGCCAAAGACCCGAACCATAGAGTAGTTAGCACAGGTGCCGTGGAGAGATATGTTTTTATATCTCGCATTGAAAATCCTCCTTCTTTTTCTTTAACTTTATTGACTTTATTGTATATTGTAATACATATATGATCAGATGCATATGTAGTTAAAGATCATTTGTACGGGGAATCTCTAACCAAAATGGATATATACAACGATCCGGTAGATGAAATCTACCTGTCCCTAAAACAGAAAAAGATGAACCCTCCTTCCTGAGCACTACTGATAAATATTCATTCCTTTATACGTTTATACGTTAGGTATGTATATAATTCTTTATGAGAATGAAACCAAAAAGAAGAAATGGCAAAAGAAATTCTATTTAGATAGAGGAAATTAGGATGTGGAAAACAAAACATGGATTCCCTACAATGGCACTGTACAACAAATGAAAGGGATGTAGCGCAGCTTGGTAGCGCGTTTGTTTTGGGTACAAAATGTCACGGGTTCAAATCCTGTCATCCCTACTTATCACTTCTCCTATGGACAGTAACGAGGGGTCAATTGAGATCGATTCAAATTGGACACAATCTACCATTTTATGATACTATACATACAAGATGTATTGGGGGTACAAAAAGAATCCTTTTCTTGACATCCGTATCTCCCATCATAATAAAGCGCTCTTAGTTCAGTTCGGTAGAACGTGGGTCTCCAAAACCCGATGTCGTAGGTTCAAATCCTACAGAGCGTGATTCTGTTCTTTTAATGTTGAATCACAATAAAATAACTTCACTAACTTGAACTGCAACCTGAATTTGACCTCCTGGAGATTAAGGAGGAGGTCAATTAAAAAAAAGAGATGTTACTCAATTAAAGGTCCAACTGATCGCCGCGTC